GATACCAAAGATCTCTATTTGTTTATAAACTCTCCCGGCGGATGGGTTATCCCTGGAGTGGCTATTTATGATACAATGCAATTTGTGCGACCAGATGTACAGACAATATGCATGGGATTAGCCGCTTCAATGGGATCTTTTATCTTGGCCGGAGGAGAAATTACCAAACGTCTAGCATTCCCTCACGCTCGGCGCCAATGAGGTTTTTATTTGAGAGAAAAAAATAAGACTATGCCTTCGCCATATGAATATTAAGTAACCATATGAATATTAAGTAATAATAGCATGGCACTTTGAATTCGATATCAAAATAAAACAATTTTTATTGTTTTTTCAAAACATTTGATTATGTATCGAGAGAGTAGTATGAGATAAAAGGTATTTCCTGTTTTTTATATTGGAGATTCCAGTTCAGCGTCACAAACTTTTTTATTTTCACACCGGGGGCTTAGTTGTATTCTGAAAGAGTTCGAAATAAAAAAAAAAGATTATTTTTTTCCTTAATTTTACAAAAAGCAACTTTGGGATTGCTGAAACACAGACAAACCAAATAATCTTAATAATAAATAATAAATATATATAAAGCAACGGAACCATCATAGTATTTTTGAACTCCTACGAAAGGAAGGGTGGTAATTTGATCATTTACCGATCTGGGTCTGATAGATCCTATTTTTTTCGTTGATGGAAGGTAAAGGTCAATTTTATTATAGAGCCGTATGCAATGCATAAAAGATGCCCGTACGGTTGTGGTTGTTCAATTCTATCTTTTTTTATTTTTATTCTTTATCTTTCTTTTCTATTCATCATGCAAAATAGAGGAACCCCTCTTTTGTTATACCATCAGGGTAATGATTCATCAACCTGCTAGTTCTTTTTATGAGGCACAAACGGGAGAATTTATCCTGGAAGCGGAAGAGCTGCTAAAACTGCGTGAAACCCTCACAAGGGTTTATGTACAAAGAACGGACAAACCCTTATGGGTTGTCTCGGAAGACATGGAAAGAGATGTTTTTATGTCAGCAACAGAAGCCCAAGCTTATGGAATTGTTGATGTTGTAGCGGTGGTTGAGTGAAAAGCCCGGATTTTTTCGCGCAAATTCTCGATTTCCTATTTTATATTTTTGCTGAATTTACTAGAAAATTAAATAGAAGTAATTAAAAATCATCAGGTTAGGATCGATCTAAACCAGCCCATTATTTATATGATATGATTCAACATGCCAACTATTAAACAACTTATTAGAAATACAAGACAGCCAATCAGAAATGTCACAAAATCCCCCGCGCTTCGGGGATGCCCTCAGCGTCGAGGAACATGTACTAGGGTGTATGTGCGACTCGTTCAGATCATGAGCTGGGATAAAAGAAAGAAAACCTTTTCTAGTATCAATGATCAGTACCGGGGAATAGGATAGAATAGAAAAAGAAGTCCGTTCAATTCAGTATAAAAAAAAATCTATCCATTCTATTGTGTATGAAATTTATGGTTTCCATTGGTGCAAATCCAATCACCTCAATTTAAGATAAGAAGCAATTCTCCATTGGTAGCAAATGGTTATCCATTAAGCGGAGAAAATCCTACTTAAAAATAAAAACATAAAACTTAGGCCCCTCTTGCAAGAACGGACTAACAGGGTTAGCTACCCAGCCAACTTTCATAATTAAATACCGTTACTGTGTAAGTAGATCTAATCGTGAAAGACCTATTACTAGATAATTCATGGGTAGAGCCAAAGAATGTGAACTATACAAGTTACCAATAACATTGATTAAATGAAGTAAAGGCTCCGGTGTATAGAGAAAACCTCACCGTTTAAGAAGTAACCATATAAACGAAGGAAGCCACTATTTCTTTATCCATTTATATTTTTTATTTATTATATTTTGATACCTAGTAAAATGAAATTTCTTATTTCGAAGTGAAATGTCTAGAAAAAAGAAAAATAGCGGTCGGGAAGGTTATAGTAGCCAAAGTCATTGGAATTTTTAGTTTATACATTGGAAAAAAGCTTTGTTATTAATAGACTAGGAAAGGGAAAAAGAATAACTGAAAGAAAGGAAATCTATTAGTTATTCGTCAAAGTTTCATTTATTCAATGACCAGAATTAGACGGGGAAATATAGCTCGGAGACGTAGAACAAAAATTCGTTTATTTGCATCAAGCTTTCGAGGGGCTCATTCAAGACTTACTCGAACAATTACTCAACAGAAAATAAGAGCTTTGGTTTCGTCGCATCGGGATAGGGATAAGCAAAAGATAAATTTTCGCCGTTTGTGGATCACTCGAATAAACGCAGTAATTCGTGAAATAGGGGTATCCTATAGTTATAGTAGATTAATACACGACCTATATAAGAAACAGGTGCTTCTTAATCGTAAAATACTTGCACAAATAGCTATATCAAATAAAAATTGTCTTTATATGATTTCCAATGAGATCATAAAAGAAGTACATTGGAAAGAATCCACCGGAATAATTTAAACGGAGTTCCCCGGAGAATGAACTCCGGGAGGGTAAAGTCAAAATAAATATGATAAAAAAATAGTAAAACTGAATGAACACACTCAAAAAAAATCTTTATTCTTGCCCGATTCTTTTTTTTTTTTTCTTACGACACGATAATTAAATCCATATTTTTCATATTTTTCGAACAAAACATCAATCTGCGTTTGAGTTTTGAGTTCGGATTTTACTTTTTTTTAGTCAAGTGAAGAAAGAGTAAGCCTATTTATTTCTGGCTCGAAGACCCGCAGTTCTGGTGGTCGACTCGGTTCTTTCAAACTGTTTCTCATTATTAAGAAAAGGTAACAAAGATAAAATACGAGCTTGTTTTATAGCAATAGTAATTAATCGTTGTTGTTTCAAGGTCAATCTATTCACCCGTCTAGATAATATTTTTCCTTGTTCGCTAATAAATCGACTAATTAAACTCATGTTTCTATAATCAATTCGATCCCCCGATTGAATCGGGGGCAAACGCCTACGAAAAGATCTCTTGGATTTAAGAAAAGGCCGCTTGGATTTATCCATGGTTTGTTTAGTTTATTCCTTATCCCGAAAATCCTATTTCGGTCGGATCTAAAATGAATTAGAATAAATAGGATTTGGTTTGTTTATATTTAATTATGTTATATATAGAATATTTAACTATGTTCTATATAGAAATGTCATTTTTACCCTTCCTTGGAAGGGTTACATACAAGTGCTCGATTCGATCTATTTCTTTATCTCCCCATGAATCATATGTTTGTAACAAAATGGACAGAATTTTCTCAATTCCAATCGATTAGGCGTGTTGTGACGATTCTTTTCAGTAATATATCTGGAAATACCCGTTGATACCTTATTAACACCGTTTCGAACACAACCGGTACATTCCAAAATAACCGTTATTCGGACATCTTTTCCCTTGGCCATGAACCCCCTTTGGATTTTTGATTTACTCAACTCTTCTATTTTCGATCCGAAACGAAGAAGAAGGAAGGAAGGATAAATAGAAGTTATTAACTTGAAATCCAATTATGAAAATTTTCGCTGCAATCAATATATTTATACTAAAAAAATTTCTAAACTTTATTTCAAATTCAAATAACAGTATTTCATTTACATTTAAGTACCTTGTATAAGAGTCTTGTCCTAGATCTAGGCCCCACCCTGTTTATTCTACCTCCATCCCTAGTTAATTTTTGAATTGAATAATTTATTTAATTCAAACTTGAACCCAAGTCTCGAAGCTGTTGAATACACCTTTTCTTTTTTTCTCTTTCCTCCCTCTTATTCTAAAATTATTCTAAAAGGGAAAAAAGAGAAAAAGGGGGCAAAGGATTAGTCACAAATATTTAATTGTATCTCGAATCTCCGTTATTTGGTACCGTATCAATAACTAGAATCAAAAAAAGGGGAATGTCAATGCATCTGGGAAAAAACGATTAATCTCTATCAATAGACCTGCTAAAGACCCGAACCATAGAGTACTTAATACCGGTGCCACGGAAAGATATGTTTTTAGATCTCGCATTGAAAAATCTCCTTCCTTCTTTTATTGTAATCTAAAATGGTAATACATAAATGATCAGATGCATATGCAGTTAAGAACCTTGTACACGGAATCCCTAATTCAAATTGAAATGTACAACTATCCAGTAAATAAAATTTTTTCTTAAAACATAAAAAAACGCTCCTCTCTTCCCGAGCATTCCCGAAAACTACTCATTTATTTTTACGACAGGTTCCGTTCCGTATTTCATACGTATATAAGACTTTTCTTTTACTATTATTATATGTTAAATGGGACCAAAAAGACGAAATGCCCATATAAATTGTATATATCAATGGAGGAAATAACGATGTGGAAAACAAAACAGGAATTCTATACAATGACACTGTAGACCAATTGGAGGGATGTAGCGCAGCTTGGTAGCGCGTTTGTTTTGGGTACAAAATGTCACAGGTTCAAATCCTGTCATCCCTACCTATTACTTCTTCGTTGAGCAGTAACGAGGGATTAATTAAGATCGATTCCAATATCCAATAATATATATATAATATAAATATATAATTAAACTGGGGTTAAAAAAGTGTCTTTACAGTCTTCTCTTTTCTGATAAGAAAGCGCTCTTAGTTCAGTTCGGTAGAACGCGGGTCTCCAAAACCCGATGTCGTAGGTTCAAATCCTACAGAGCGTGATTTCATCCTTATTTTTCTTAGATCAAATTAGACTGAAAGAGCTTCACTAACTTGAACCGCAATCTGAATTTGACCTCCTTTGTATTAAAGAAAGTAGGAGGTCAATCAAAAAAAGCGATAGTAATTAATCAAAGGTCCGATTGATCACCACGCCTATATTGTAAATATGCAGTTACGAATAATCCAGCCAAAGTAACAGGAATTAGACCTAACACGATTCCAAATAGAAAAACTTCAATCATTGCAATTTATTTGAAAGGAGAAAAAGGAGGTAATATCTATACCTAAATATTAATCTGAATTACCATG